TTTTTTCTCCTTAATTTTATTTTAATTTTGAATCTACTCCTTCGAAGAAAAGAAAATAAGTCTCTTGAAATTTTTAACCTCCGATTGTATCCGAACGAGAGGAATGTTGAAAAGTCACTACGAACCCGAAACATACCATTGGAAAGTGATTCAGTAATTAAACCTTCATGAATCCATTTTTGTTCTTTCATTCCAGGTAACCCCTTTAATTATCAACTCATGGAGTAGGAGTGATATTAGACAACCCTTCCTCTTTTTTTTCAAAAAAAAAATAGGAAGTTTTCCTACGGATGCAATTCGTAGATCATAAAGATCACCATATATATAACAAAATTTCTCCCCCGATTCCTTCTAGTCGAGCCTCTCGGTCTGTCATTATACCTCGAGAAGTCGAAAGAATTACAATACCCATTCCTCCTAAAATCCTAGGAATTCGTTGATGGTTGGAATAGATTCGTAGGCCGGGTCGGCTGATACGTTTTAAAACAGTTCTATATGGCCCTTTTCTATTCCTTCTATGTCGCAGAGTTGAAACCAAGAAATATTTCTTGCTTACTCGATGTTTTCTCACATTTTCGATAAAGCCTTCGCGTAGAAGTATTTTAACAATGTTTTCAGTGATATTTGTAGATGCTATTCGAACCGTTCCTTTTTTATCCATGTCAGCATTTCGTATAGAAGTTATTATTTCGGCAATAGTGTCCCTACCCATGATGAACTATAATTATTGGTGCCTCCGGGTTTTTATATAATCAGCATGCTCTACTCTTTTTTTTTCATGAATTATTAAAGGTATATGCGTGAGAAACAATCTACTAATGCATTCTACTAATTAATGGAATCTAATTCAGTTCAGATATCTTACTATGAACCTCCCTTTTTTTATGTTTTATTATGTTTTCATCTATTAGTATTTATTTAGAATCTATTTATAATACCTCAGGAGCTAATGAGACTATTTTAGTAAAATTCAACTGTCTCAATTCCCGAGCGATCGCACCAAAAACTCGAGTTCCTTTGGGATTTCCTTCTTGATCAATGACAACTGCTGCATTGTCATCATATTGTATTATCATACCATTGTCACGTTTGAGTTCTTTACATGTACGTACAATTACAGCTCTGATCACTTCTGATCTTTGTAGAGGCATATTGGGAACTGCTTCTTTGATTACAGCAACAATAACGTCACCAATATGAGCATATCGGCGATTACTAGCTCCTATGATTCGAATACACATTAATTCTCTAGCCCCGCTGTTGTCCGCTACATTTAAATAGGTCTGAGGTTGAATCATATCATTCTTATTATTTTTCTCTTTTTTCTTTCAATGCTAACTAACTAAAGGGCGAAGAAAAAAAGAAGAAAGATTGTTTGTCCAGAAATAAAAAAACTGCGGTTTTTTCATCACAAGGCCCCTTTCCTTTCGTTCCATATCCCTATCCCGCAATAACGAATTGAGTTCGTATAGGCATTTTGGACGCAGCTATAGAAATAGCTTCTCTGGCTACAATTTCTGATACTCCACCCATTTCATAAAGTATTCGACCCGGTTTAACGACGGATACCCAATATTCGGGAGATCCTTTCCCCGAACCCATACGTGTTTCGGTAGGCCTTACTGTAACAGGTTTGTCTGGAAATATACGTACCCATATTTTTCCACCACGACGCGCATATCGTGCCATGGCTCGTCGCCCCGCTTCTATTTGTCTAGATGTGATCCAAGCGGGTTCAAGTGCCTGAAGGGCGTATCCGCCGAAACAAATTCGATTGCCTCGATAAGATATTCCCTTCATTCTTCCTCTATGTTGTTTACGAAATCTGGTTCTTTTGGGGTTATAGTTGATGGTTGTTTCTCAATGCCATCTCTACTGCAGAACTGGACATGAGAGTTTCTTCTCATCCAGCTCCTCGCGAATGAAACGATTAAATAATATTGTATATATTTTGAATTGAATGAATAATGAATCATGGAATTTTTTGAGATATAATCTGTCACGTACACGTAGGAATAAAATAAAATGATAAATTCCATTTTATAATTAATGAATCTTCATTTATTTTTACCTTTATTTTATTTATTTTTATTGAATTGCCCAAAACTTAGCAATCCAGTAAGGCTTTCGCGGGCGAATATTTGCTCTTTCAACATCCCTTTCATTCGTAGGGGCGTTCCATGACCTATCAGAATAAATGAATTGGTTCTTGGCTCGTTCCGCCATCCCACCCAATGAATCATTAGGATTCGTTTTCAAGGGAATCTTCCTCAGTCACAGGTTCTGTCGTTCCCATCGCTTCTCGATTAATGACTAGGCCCGAACTCTGCAATGGAGCTCCTAATAAAATTTGTTCCTGAATCAATCTTCTCAGTCTTTATTGACTCGGCGCTCTTTATTCTTTTTTATTTTTCGTATAAATTGTATTCATATTCATCGAATCTAATTATTAATTATGGACGAATACATTAATGCTTTATTACATTGCCTTTTATAAGATAGTTCATAGACCATACATATTGGAATCATATATCATTGCTATTCTTTTTCTTTCTTTCTCTCACCCCTCCATTTATCCATATCCCTTTGTTTTTGCTTCACAACCTTATAGATTGATTTTTCTTTTATGTAAAAAAAAATGCTTCAGTTGCTACAACAATATGATCAATACATCATATAGCGACTGGTTCCTTGGATCCAGATAATACGAAGCAATGAGCTGGTTATTAGTTATATAGTTATTAGTTCATACTAGGGGATGGCCCTTTGTTTTTTAATCCTAACCTAACTCTAAATAAAAAACCAACGAGTCACACACTAAGCATAGCAATTATATGGAGATGGAGTCAATCGAATTGTTATTCAACCCTATAGAATTAAGAATTCGAAAAAATTCTCATTTTTTTGATTGAACGGAAAAAAATGAACGAGTTTGTGATTTTTTATTCAATTGCCGGATGGATGGAACAGAAAGACAACGAAAGGCCCATTATTCCTCGTCTGCAAATATCCAAATTTTGATTCCTAATGCCCCATAGATAGTTCGAACTGTATAGGAACAATAATCAATTTTGGCTCGAATGGTTTGTAGGGGAACCCTACCTTCTCTGATCCATTCGACACGTGCTATTTCCTTTCCGTCGATACGCCCTGCAATTTGTACTTGAATTCCCTTTGTATCTGCTTTTTCAGTTAATTCAATAGCTTTTTTCATTGCCTTTCGAAACGAAACTCTATTCTTTAATTGTTCGGCTATAAATTCTGCAAGAATATTAGGTTGTCCATACGGTTTTTCAACTCTTGTGATAGCAATGTTAAGTTTTTGGTTCACAGAATTAAATTCTTTTTGTGCATTGCTCTGTAATTCTTCAATTCCTCGCGGGCTGCCCTCTATGAACAATTTTGGGAATCCCATATATATTATGACCTGGATCAGATCGATTCTTTTTTTAATCTTTATGCGTGCAATTCCCTCGGCACCCGAGGATATTTTCCTATTTTTTTGTACATAATTCTTGATACAATCCTGTATTTTTTGATCTTCCTGGAGACCCTCGGAATAACTTTTTGGTTGTGCAAACCAAACAGAATGATGACTTTGGGTTGTACCAAGTCGGAAACCGAGTGGATTTATTTTTTGTCCCATAGCACCTCGCTATCTCTATAAGGCCATATCATTTCTCTATTAGCCCACGTCATTCTGTTACGATATAGCATATGATCCATCATATATAGATACCTCTCTCTGACATCTTTATACTTATCTTTATATACCCATCCATATTTTCTTAACCATATGAAATAGTTTTTCTCTTTAGATGTATCTTTCAATACAATAGTTATATGACAGGTGGGTCTTTTTATCGGATAACTACGTCCTCGGGCTCGGGGTTTTAACTTTTTCATGCTAGTACCTTCATTAACTTCGGCTTGACTAATGATTAAAGCCGTTTCGTTGAATCCCATATTGTGACTAGCATTTGCTGCTGCAGAATAAACTAATTTTAAAATGGGATAACACGCTCGATAAGGCATGAGTTCTAGTATCATAAGTGTTTCCTCGTAGGGACGCCCACGAATCTGATCAATTACTCTTCGCGCTTTATGAGCAGACATACGTATATGTTGACCTAAAGCGTATACTTCTACATCTGGGTCACTCTTTATCATAAGGTTCACCTCCCACCAATAAACGATGAGCACCCATATCCACTTTATTAATTAATATATTAACGACGAGATTTATTATCGTTTCTCGCATGCCCCCGGAAATTCAGAGTAGGTGCAAATTCTCCCAATTTGTGACCTACCATACGATCTGTTATATAAATAGGCAAATGTTCCTTTCCATTATGAATAGCAATTGTATGGCCGATCATTGTGGGTATAATGGTAGATGCCCGGGACCAAGTTACGATTGTATCTTTTTCTGCCCTCGTGTTGAGCTTCGCAATTTTTATCAATAAATGATTAGCTACAAAAGGATTTTTTTTTAGTGAACGTGTCACAGCTAATTACTCCTTTTTTTTTGTAAAGATGAGGAAACATATTCTATTTTCAATATTCTCCTATTTACTACGGCGACGAAGAATC